GGGGTTGATAGTGAGATCTCGAATCAACTTATTGGTCTTATGGTGTATCTCAGTATAGAGGATGATACCAAAGATCTCTATTTGTTTATAAACTCTCCCGGAGGATGGGTAATACCCGGAGTAGCTATTTATGATACTATGCAATTTGTACGACCAGATGTACATACAATATGCATGGGATTGGCCGCTTCAATGGGATCCTTTATCCTGGTCGGAGGAGAAATTACCAAACGTCTAGCATTCCCTCACGCTTAGCGCCATTGAGTTTTTTATTTGAAAGAAAAAAAGACTATGCCTTAGCAGGAATATTAAGTAATAATAGCATGGCACTTCGAATTCGATATGAAAAAACTCTTTTTTTTTTTTCAAAACACAAACCATTAGATTATGTATCGAAAGAGTAGTATGAAATAATACGGTATTCCAATTTTATCTTCTCTATTGGGAGTCCATTTCAGCGTCACAAACCTTTTTTTGTTTTCACACCGGAAGGAGTTTAACAAAATGGATGTTATGAAATAGTACGAAAATGAAAAGATTTGTTTTTCCTTAGCTCAAAAATACACTTTGGGATTGCTGAATCACAGACGAAATAAATATATAAAGCAACGGAACCATCATAGTATTTTTTAACTCCCCCGAAAGGAAGGGTGGTAATTGGATCATTTGCCGATCTGCGTCTAATAGATCCTATATTTTATTGGCTGAAAGGTAAAAGTAAATTCCATTATAGAGCCGTATGCACTGCACAAAAAATGCCCGTACGGTTCTTCACTTCTTTTTTTTGTTTGCACCTCACCATCATGCAAGATAGAGAAACCCTTTATTTATCATCAGGGTAATGATCCATCAACCCGCTAGCTCTTTTTATGAGGCACAAACGGGAGAATTTATCTTGGAAGCGGAAGAACTACTGAAACTGCGCGAAACCATCACAAGGGTTTATGTACAAAGAACGGGCAAACCCTTATGGGTTGTATCTGAAGATCTGGAAAGAGATGTTTTTATGTCAGCAACAGAAGCCCAAACTCATGGAATTGTTGATCTTGTAGCGGTTCAATGAAAATGGCACGGATTTCCACGAAATCCGTGCCATTTTGGAGATTTTCTTTATATTTTATATTCGTAGCAGGTTTATTTAATAGAATAATCTAGAAGCAATTCATAATCATCCGGTTAGGATCGATCTAAACCAGCCTATTATGTATACGATTCAGCATGCCAACCATTAAACAACTTATTAGAAAAACACGACAGCCAATAAGAAATGTCACGAAATCCCCCGCTCTTCGGGGATGTCCTCAGCGTCGAGGAACATGTACGAGGGTGTATGTGCGACGCGGTCAGATCATGAACTGGGACACAAAAAAGAAAAAATGTTTCCAGTATCAATGATCAGTACCAGTGAATAGGATACAATGGACGAATTCCACTCACTATCTACAAACTACAAATCAAAAAGATCCATTATATTATATCTTATATCCCTGTGTATTCAATTTATGGTTTCCATTGGTGCAAATCCAATCACCTAAATTTAAGATGAGAAGCAATTCCCCTTTGGTAAGACATGGTTATCCATTAAGCGGGGGAAATCTATAACCAAAAAAATGATGTTCCCACTCTTGCAAGAACGGACTCTAACAGGGTCAGCTACCTAGCTAACTTTCATAATTAAATACCGTTACTGTATGGGTTAGATCTCATTGTGAAAGACCTATTACTAAATAATTCATGGGTAGAACCAAAGGATGTGAACTGTACAAGTTACCAATAATATTGATTATATGAAGGAAGGGGTTCCGGTGTATAGAAAGGGCCTCACCGTTTAAGAAGTAACCATAGAAACGACGAAACCACTATTTCTTTATCCATTTATATTATATTTCATTTTTACTATGTTTTGTTTTTGATACTACGTATCAATTTATTATTTAGCGGTGAAATGCCTAAAAAAAATCGTGGTCGGGGAGGTTATAGTAGCAAAAGCCATTGGAATTTTTATTTTATACATTGGAAAAATACGTTTTGTTATTAATCGACCAGTAAAGAGGAAAAGAATAACTGAAAGAACGGAAATCCATTAGTTATTCATCAAAGTTTCATTTATTCAATGACCAGAATTAGACGAGGATATGTAGCTCGTAAACGTCGAACAAAAATTCGTTTATTTGCATCAAGCTTTGGGGGGGCTCATTCAAGACTTACTCGAACTATTACTCAACAGAAAATAAGAGCTTTGGTTTCTGCTCATCGGGATAGAGATAGGCAAAAGAGGGATTTTCGTCGTTTGTGGATCACTCGGATAAATGCAGTAATTCGCGGAAAAATGGTATCCTATAGTTATAGGAAATTAATAAATGATCTGTACAAGAGTAAATTGCTTCTTAATCGTAAAATACTTGCACAAATAGCTATATTAAATAGGAATTGTCTTTATATGATTTCCAATGAGATCATAAAAGAAGAGGATTGTAAGGAATCCATCGGAAAAACTTAAATGACGTTCCCCGGAGAATGAACTCCGGGAAGATATAGTATAAATTAGTATGATAATGATAAAAAATTGATACTATGACAAAGTCGTCAAAATGAGTGAACGCGTCCAAACAAAAAAAAAGAATCAAAGAATCGGGGAAGAATAAATCTTTTTTTTATTACAACATGACAATCAAATCTAGATTTTTTGATTTTTCGAACAAAATATCCATCTGCGTTTGAGTTCATATTGGAATTTTGATTCGATTGAAGAGTAAGCCTATTTATTTCTGGTTCTAAAACCTGTAGTTCTAGCGGTCGATTCGGTTCTTTCAAATTGTTTCTCGTTATTACGAAAAGGTAACAAAGATAAAATACGAGCTTGTTTTATAGCAATAGTAATTAATCGTTGTTGTTTCAAGGTCAATCTATTCACTCGTCTAGATAATATTTTTCCTTGTTCACTAATAAACCGACTAATTAAACTCATATTTCTATAATCAATTCGATCCCCCGATTGGATCGGGGGCAAACGCCTACGATAAGATCGCTTGGATTTAAGAAAAGGTCGCTTGGATTTATCCATGGTTTGTTTGTTCCTTATCCGTGAAAATCCTATTTATTAATTCTAATTCATTTTTAAGATCCGACTGAACTAGAAATAGGATTTGCTTTAGTTATATTTAAATATTATATATATATAATATGTCATTTTGACTCTTCCTTGGAAGGGTGCCAGACAGACCTGCATTCGATCTATTTTATTTCTTTATCTCCCCATGAACCGTATGTTTGTAACAATAGGGACAGAATTTTTTTAATTCCAATCGACTAGGCGTATTGTGTCTATTCTTTTGGGAAATATATCTGGAAATGCCCGTTGATTCTTTATTAACACCATTTCGGACACAACTGGTACATTCTAAAATAACGGTTACTCGGACATCTTTATTCTTGGCCATGAACCTCCTTTGGTTTTTTATTCGCTCAACTCTTCTATTTTTTCGATCTAAAACGAATAAGAAAGGAACAAAGAAAAAATAGAAGTTGCTAACTCGAAATCGAATTAGGAAAGATTTCGTTGCAATCAATAGAGTAGGAAATAAAATAATAAATAAGTAATACAATTATTTCGAATAATATTTCTAATTTCTAATTGCAGTACAGTATCTTATTTAACTATCTTGTATGATACTGTTGTCCTAGGCGCACATTTCCATTCCCGTTCTTGTTCTCACTCTATTATTAATTTGAGCCTGAATTTTCGCTGAGATTGAATAGACTTTTATTCTTTCTCTCCCCTTTTTATTCTTTCTCTCCCCATCCGTATATTCTAATTTAAATATATATATTATATATATAATATATAGATAGATTACTTACAGATATTTGATTGTATCTCTAATCCTCTTCCCATATCAATAACTAAAACGAAAAAAAAGGGAATGTTAACGCATCCGGGAATAAACGATTGATCTCTATCAATAAACCTGCTAAAGAACCGAACCATAGAGTACTTAGTACCGGTGCCACGGAAAGATATGTTTTTAGATCTCGCATTGAAAACCCTCCTTCTTTTTCTTTTTAACGTCTCATATGCGTGTATAGTATATAAGGCTTTTATTATATGTTATACAATATGTTATACGATATGAGCCCAATAAAGAAGAAATGAAAATAAAAATCGTGTATATCAATGGAAGAAATACCACTATGGAAAAGAAGACCGGGATTCTCTACAATGATTAGACCCATTGAAAGGGATGTAGCGCAGCTTGGTAGCGCGTTTGTTTTGGGTACAAAATGTCACGGGTTCAAATCCTGTCATCCCTACCTATTACTTCTCCTCTGAGCAGTAAGGAGGAATCAATTGAAATCAATTAACTAAATTGGACATACATAATCTTTCTGTCATTTTTAGAAACGATATTATGATATATATACACGTAAGATGTATTCGGGTTACAAAAATAATAAAAAAAGTCTTCTCTATTTTTTGTGATAAGAAAGCGCTCTTAGTTCAGTTCGGTAGAACGTGGGTCTCCAAAACCTGATGTCGTAGGTTCAAATCCTACAGAGCGTGATTCCGTTCTTGTTAGGTTAAATTTCACTAAAATAAGGTCGCTAACTTTAACAGTAATGAAAATTTGACCTCCTGTGGATTAAGGAGGAGGTCATTAACTAATAATAAGAAAAAAAAATGAAAACTTGATTTAATTAATCAAAGGTCCGACTGATCGCCACGCCTGTATTGTAAATATGCAGTTACGAATAATCCAGCCAAAGTAATCGGAATTAAACCTAATACGATTCCAAATAGAAAAACTTCAATCATTTCAATTTGTTTGGAAAGGGAAAAAAGATAGGTAATATCTATCCCTAAATATTAATCCGAATTGCCCATAAATCTCAATGACTAATAATTGGCAATTGACACGGTAAGGAACTATAGAATATATGGAATCCAACAGAAATATTTCTTTTTCAAAATTTTTTATTAAATTCATTTTAATTTAAATAAG